GCCATCGTAGCTCAAGATCAAAGCATGACCCTGAAGCCGTCAAGATAGACCCTAGACCCGTCTCGAAGGCACAAAGGCTTGGTCCTGACTTTTCTATCAGCTCTAGCTAAGTTTACACATGCCAGCCTCCGCGCCCCCGTGAGGATGCCCTGTCCGTCCCAAATCGGAACTAAGGAGCGGGTATCAGGCACATTCTTATAGCCCACGACACCTTGCTTAGCCACACCCCCAAGGGATTCAGCAGTGATAAACATTAAGCCATAAGTGAAAGCTTGACTTAACTATTGCCAAGAGGGCCGGTAAACCTCGTGCCAGCCACCGCGGTTATACGAGGAGCCCAAGTTGATAGCCTCCGGCGTAAAGCGTGGTTAAGATAAAAATTAAAGTAAAGCAGAACGCAAACCAAGCTGTTATACGCATTTGAAAGTAGAAGCCCAATTACGAAAGTAGCTTTATATGACTGACCCCACGAAAGCCAGGGCACAAACTGGGATTAGATACCCCACTATGCCTGGCCCTAAAAATTGATAGTTTATTACATCCACTATCCGCCCGGGAACTACGAGCAAAACTTGAAACCCAAAGGACTTGGCGGTGCTTTAGACCCAACTAGAGGAGCCTGTCCTAGAACCGATAATCCCCGTTCAACCTTACCTTTTCTTGCAACTTCCGCCTATATACCGCCGTCGTAAGCTTACCCTGTGAAGGTGCCCATAGTGAGCAAAGATAGTATCACCCCATACGTCAGGTCGAGGTGTAGCTTATGTAAAGGAAAGAGATGGGCTACATTTACTATCAGTAGTAAATTACGAATGATGCCCTGAAACCCCGCATCTGAAGGTGGATTTAGTAGTAAGTAAAAAACAGTGTGTTTTACTGAAACTTGGCTCTGAAGCGTGCACACACCGCCCGTCACTCTCCCCATAAAAACTTTTTGACTTAAACTATAAAACCTAAAACACTAAGGGGAGACAAGTCGTAACATGGTAAGTGTACCGGAAGGTGCACTTGGATCATTAAGAGTACAACTGGACTAATATACAAGAAAACTCCGTGCAAACGGGCTACTCTTTAGATACATAATATTTACTATTATAGACTTGTAAGAGTTAAGAGAAACCTCTTTTTTTACTACACACTCAACACTTAGATTAAGCATCAACCCAAAACAGAGGCATATAGTAGAACACAGAGAGTACGTCTTGCTGTCAGCAAGGAGATTGTCCGTGCAAACCGGACTATGCCTATTTAGACCCCCAGTGTATAGCTAAACACAGATAAAGCGTCTCACTTACACCGAGGAAGTATCCGTGCAAACCGGATTACACTGACGAGCGCTTGTTAGACTATTTGTTTATAAGACTATGATTTTTCCCCAGCGGGCCTTAACTAAAACATATGATAGAATACAGAAAGTACATCTTGCTATCAGCAAGAAGATCATCCATGCAGACCGGACTATCCCAACTTGCAAGATCAAAATTCAATAGAAGCCAAAATATCCTGCATGAACAGGAACTTGTCCGTGCAATTCGGCCTAATCTTGTACCAACCAGCTAGCCCACCCCCAAACACCAACCAACCATTATGCCTAACCCCTAATACACTGACTATAATATATTCAACAAATCATTTTCCCCCTTTAGTATGGGCGACAGAAAGAGGCCTATAAGCGCTATAGAGACAGTACCGTAAGGGAACGCTGAAAGAGAAGTGAAACAACCCAGTAAAGTTACAAATAGCAGAGCTTAAACCTCGTACCTCTTGCATCATGATTTAGCTAGTGTATACCAAGCAAAATGCACTTTAGTTTGACAACCCGAAACTATGTGAGCTACTCCAAGGCAGCCTAGATTATAGGGCAAACCCGTCTCTGTGGCAAAAGAGTGGGAAGACCTTCGAGTAGGGGTGATAGACCTATCGAACTTAGTTATAGCTGGTTGCCTGAGAATTGAATAGGAGTTCAGCCTCCCGGCTTCTTTATTCGACTAATAATTCAAGCCTTAGGATAATAAGAAAACCGGGAGAGTTAGTCAAAGAAGGTACAGCTTCTTTGACATAAGATACAACTTTTCCAGGAGGGTAAGGATCATATTTTAATTAAGGCTCAGCGCTCCCGTGGGCCTGACAGCAGCCATCTGAACGAAAAGCGTTAAAGCTTATGCATGACCTCATCCCTTTAATTATGATCACTAAATCTTAACCCCCTAATTCTAACAGGCTGCCCCATGCAAACATGGGAGAAATCCTGCTAATATGAGTAATAAGAGAGCCCTATACCTCTCTCCCTGCACAAGTGTAAATCAGAACGGACCTACCACTGAATATTAACGGCCCCATTTAAAGAGAGCAGTGAGAGACACAATAAAGAACTAGAAAAACCCTCAATCAAAACCGTTAACCCCACACAGGAGTGCTCGTAGGGAAAGACTAAAAGAAAAAGAAGGAACTCGGCAAACATAATAAGCCTCGCCTGTTTACCAAAAACATCGCCTCTTGTATTCCAAAAATAAGAGGTCCCGCCTGCCCTGTGACACTAGTTTAACGGCCGCGGTACCCTAACCGTGCGAAGGTAGCGCAATCACTTGTCTCTTAAATGGGGACCTGTATGAATGGCATAACGAGGGCTTAACTGTCTCCTTTTTCAGGTCAATGAACTTGATCTCCCCGTGCAGAAGCGGGCATATGAACATAAGACGAGAAGACCCTATGGAGCTTTAGACACAGGACAGACCCTGTCAAGGCTCCTACCAGGAGTAAAACTGAGTACTCATCTGTCACATGTCTTTGGTTGGGGCGACCGAGGAGTAAAAATTAACCTCCGACGTGGAACGGGGGAGAACAAATTAGATTCTAATCCCCTAGAGCCGAGAGCTACAACTCTAAGCAACAGAACCTTTGACCTAACTATGATCCGGCAAAGCCGATCAACGGACCGAGTTACCCTAGGGATAACAGCGCAATCCTCTTCTAGAGTACATATCGACGAGAGGGTTTACGACCTCGATGTTGGATCAGGACATCCTGATGGTGCAGCAGCTATCAAGGGTTCGTTTGTTCAACGATTAAAGTCCTACGTGATCTGAGTTCAGACCGGAGTAATCCAGGTCGGTTTCTATCTATGATGTAGTCCTTCCTAGTACGAAAGGACCGGAAAGACGGGGCCAATGCCCCATGTACGCCTTACCCCCATCTTATGAAGGCAACTTAATAAGGCAAGAGGACATATCCCTCTTGCCTTATTTAAAGGCTTGCTGGGGTGGCAGAGCCCGGTGATTGCAAAAGACCTAAGCTCTTTCAACAGGGGTTCAAGTCCTCTCCTCAGCTATGACTTCAATTATCCTCACATACATTGTTAACCCCCTTGCCTTTATCGTACCCGTCTTACTAGCCGTTGCCTTCTTCACTCTTCTTGAACGAAAAGTCCTTGGCTACATGCAGCTCCATAAAGGCCCCAACATCGTTGGGCCTTACGGCTTACTACAACCAATTGCTGACGGTGTTAAACTCTTTATCAAAGAACCCGTCCGCCCTTCTACCTCCTCCCCAGTATTATTTCTCCTGGCCCCTACTCTTGCCCTTACCTTAGCCCTCACCTTATGAGCCCCCCTGCCAATACCGTACCCAGTAATTGATCTCAACCTTGCCGTTCTTTTTATCCTAGCCCTCTCCAGTCTAGCCGTCTACTCCATCCTTGGATCAGGCTGGGCTTCCAATTCAAAGTATGCTCTGATTGGTGCCCTCCGGGCTGTTGCCCAAACTATTTCCTACGAGGTCAGCCTCGGACTTATTCTTCTTAGCCTAATCATTTTCACGGGGGGATTCACATTGCACACCTTTAATATTACCCAGGAAAGCATTTGACTAGTCCTACCTGCCTGACCTCTGGCGGGCATGTGATACATCTCTACCTTAGCGGAAACTAACCGTGCACCCTTTGACCTCACTGAAGGCGAGTCCGAGCTAGTCTCAGGCTTTAATGTAGAATATGCAGGAGGGCCATTTGCCCTATTTTTCCTCGCAGAATACGCTAACATTTTACTTATAAACACCCTTTCCGCTACCTTGTTTTTAGGTGCCTATCACCTCCCCACCTTCCCGGAGTTGACCTCCCTTAACCTAATGACTAAAGCAGCATTACTATCTATCTTATTCCTATGAGTCCGAGCCTCGTACCCCCGATTCCGATATGACCAACTCATGCATCTCATCTGAAAAAATTTCTTGCCCCTAACCCTTGCTATAATTATTTGACATCTCGCCCTTCCAGTGGCCTTCGCCGGCCTTCCCCCCCAGCTATAACAAAGGAGCTGTGCCTGAAACAAAGGGCCACTTTGATAGAGTGAATCATGAGGGTTAAAGTCCCTCCAACTCCTTAGAAAGAAGGGACTCGAACCCAACCTAAAGAGATCAAAACTCTTGGTGCTTCCACTACACTACTTCCTAGTAAAGTCAGCTAATAAAGCTCTCGGGCCCATACCCCTATCATGTTGGTTAAAATCCTTCCTTTGCTAATGAATCCTTACGTCTCCGCCACCCTACTTTTTGGACTTGGCCTCGGAACCACAATTACTTTTTCAAGCTCCCATTGACTACTCGCCTGAATGGGTCTGGAAATGAATACCCTCGCCATTATTCCCCTAATGGCTCAACCACACCATCCCCGAGCAGTCGAAGCTACGACAAAGTACTTTCTGACCCAAGCAACAGCTGCCGCAATACTCTTATTTGCCAGCACAACAAATGCGTGACTAACAGGCCAATGGGACATTCAGCAGATATCACACCCCCTTCCAGTAACCCTAATCACCCTAGCCCTTGCTTTAAAACTAGGGCTAGCGCCCCTTCACTCATGACTACCGGAAGTTTTACAGGGCCTGGACTTATATACAGGCCTTATTATGTCCACCTGACAGAAACTTGCCCCCTTCGCCCTTCTCGTTCAATTTCAACACAACTACCCCACCCTCCTTATTGTCCTAGGTATCATATCCACACTAGTTGGAGGCTGAGGCGGACTAAACCAAACACAACTCCGAAAAATCCTAGCCTACTCATCTATTGCACACCTAGGCTGAATGCTCCTAGTATTACAATTTTCCCCCAACCTAACCCTTCTGACGCTTCTGACATACCTTGTGATAACCACCTCTATGTTCCTTGTCTTTAATTTAAATAAAGCCCTGACTGTAAATATACTGGCCACCTCCTGAGCCAAAGCCCCAGCTCTAACAGCAATCACCCCCCTCATCCTCCTCTCACTAGGGGGACTCCCACCCCTGACAGGCTTTATACCAAAGTGGCTTATTATTCAAGAACTAACCACCCAAGGACTCATCCCGTTAGCCACCTTTGCAGCCCTTACAGCCCTCCTGAGCCTTTACTTTTATTTACGACTTTCCTACGCCATGACCCTCACCCTGTCCCCCAACACAATCGCCGGCTTACTTCCATGACGTGCCCACCCCACCTACACAGCACTTCCGCTGGCCCTTTCCGGGACTATTACAATTCTGCTGCTGCCTCTAACACCTACGATTGTGACGCTGCTGCCTTAAAGGACTTAGGTTAAATATTAGACCAAGGGCCTTCAAAGCCCTAAGTGGGAGTGGGAGTCTTCCAGTCCTTGATAAGACTTGCGGGTGCTACCCCACATCTCCTGAATGCAAATCAGGTGATTTCATTAAACTAAAGCCTCCGCTAGACAGGTAGGCCTCGATCCTACTAACTCTTAGTTAACAGCTAAGTGCCCAAACCAGAGAGCATCTGTCTACTTTCCCCCGCCTGTGTAATTATACAAAACAGGCGGGGGAAAGCCCCGGAAGATGATTAGTCTTCTTCTTCAGATTTGCAATCTGATATGTAAAACACCTCGGAGCTTGGTAAGGAGAGGGTTTGAACCTCTGTATGTGGGGCTACAAACCACCGCCTGGAGCTCTCAGCCACCCTACCTGTGGCCATCACACGTTGATTCTTTTCGACTAATCATAAAGATATCGGCACCCTTTATTTAGTATTTGGTGCTTGAGCCGGCATAGTAGGAACAGCCTTAAGCTTGCTTATTCGAGCTGAACTAAGCCAACCCGGCGCGCTCTTAGGAGACGACCAGATTTATAATGTTATCGTTACGGCGCATGCTTTTGTAATAATTTTCTTTATAGTAATACCAATTATAATTGGAGGCTTTGGTAACTGACTTATCCCCCTAATGATCGGGGCCCCTGACATAGCGTTCCCTCGAATGAATAACATGAGCTTCTGACTGCTGCCCCCTTCATTCCTGCTTCTCCTCGCTTCTTCAGGAGTAGAGGCAGGGGCAGGTACGGGCTGAACAGTTTATCCTCCCTTAGCTGGCAACTTAGCCCATGCGGGGGCCTCAGTCGACCTCACTATCTTCTCCCTCCATTTAGCTGGTATTTCGTCCATTTTAGGGGCCATTAACTTTATTACCACAATTGTCAATATAAAACCCCCTGCCATCTCCCAATATCAAACTCCCCTATTTGTATGAGCAGTCCTAATTACAGCTGTCCTTTTACTACTATCCCTTCCGGTTCTTGCCGCAGGAATTACAATACTTTTAACAGACCGAAACCTTAACACCACATTCTTTGACCCCGCCGGAGGAGGGGACCCCATCCTTTACCAACACCTCTTTTGATTCTTTGGGCATCCAGAAGTTTACATCTTAATCTTACCTGGCTTCGGTATAATCTCCCACATTGTCGCATATTACTCTGGTAAAAAAGAGCCCTTTGGATATATGGGTATAGTATGAGCTATAGTAGCCATTGGATTACTAGGCTTTATTGTCTGAGCCCACCACATATTTACAGTAGGTATAGACGTAGACACTCGTGCATACTTTACATCTGCTACTATAATTATTGCAATTCCTACAGGAGTTAAAGTGTTTAGCTGACTAGCAACCCTCCATGGCGGGTCTGTTAAATGGGAGACTCCTCTTCTTTGAGCACTAGGCTTTATTTTCCTCTTTACAGTTGGGGGTCTCACGGGCATTGTACTGGCTAATTCATCACTAGACATTGTGCTCCACGACACATATTATGTTGTAGCCCACTTCCACTATGTACTCTCAATAGGAGCCGTCTTTGCCATTGTCGCAGCCTTCGTACACTGGTTCCCCCTATTCTCAGGCTACACCCTCCACAGCACTTGAACTAAAATTCACTTTGCAATTATGTTTGTAGGGGTTAATTTAACATTTTTCCCTCAACATTTCCTGGGACTAGCGGGCATGCCACGACGCTACTCAGACTACCCTGACGCTTACACTCTTTGAAATACAGTCTCTTCCTTAGGCTCATTAATCTCTCTAGTCGCTGTAATTATGTTCCTGTTTATTATTTGAGAGGCCTTTGCCGCTAAACGTGAAGTCCTTGCCGTAGAACTAACCGCAACCAATGTGGAGTGACTTCACGGCTGCCCTCCCCCTTATCATACATTTGAAGAGCCTGCATTTGTTCAAGTGCAAACAAACTAACGAGAAAAGGAGGAGTCGAACCCCCCTAGATTGGTTTCAAGCCAATTACATAACCGCTCTGTCACTTTCTTTATGAGACACTAGTAAAAAGACAATTACACTGCTTTGTCAAGGCAGATTTGCAGGTTAGACCCCTGCGTGTCTTATGAATTTATGGCCCATCCCTCACAATTAGGATTTCAAGACGCAGCTTCCCCAGTGATAGAAGAGCTTCTGCACTTCCATGACCACGCCCTAATAATTGTCTTCTTAATCAGCACACTAGTTCTTTACATTATTGTTGCTATGGTCTCTACTAAATTAACTAATATATACATTTTAGACTCCCAAGAAATCGAGATCATCTGAACGATCCTCCCAGCCGTTATTCTTATTCTCATTGCTCTTCCCTCCCTTCGTATCCTCTACCTAATGGACGAAATTAATGACCCCCACCTTACAATTAAAGCCATGGGACACCAGTGATACTGAAGCTATGAATACACCGATTACGAAGACCTAGAATTTGACTCCTACATAATTCCAACGCAAGACCTAACCCCTGGTCAATTTCGCCTACTAGAAGCAGATCACCGAATAGTTGTCCCAGTAGATTCCCCAATCCGCATCCTCGTATCAGCAGAAGATGTACTTCACTCATGAGCAGTACCTGCCCTAGGTGTAAAAATAGACGCAGTCCCCGGACGCCTTAACCAGACAGCCTTTATAGCATCACGCCCTGGCGTATTCTATGGCCAATGCTCCGAAATTTGCGGAGCAAATCACAGCTTTATGCCCATTGTAGTAGAAGCTGTTCCCTTGGAGCACTTTGAAAACTGGTCCTCTCTAATACTTGAAGACGCCTCGTTAAGAAGCTAAAATGGGTCTAGCGTTAGCCTTTTAAGCTAAAGACTGGTGGCTCCCACCCACCCTTAGCGACATGCCTCAGTTAAATCCCGCCCCCTGATTCCTCATCTTAGTATTCTCATGATTAGTATTTTTAATCATTCTTCCACCTAAGGTTACATCGCATACCTTCCCCAATGAACTTTCTCATCAAACCGCTCGTACATACGAGACTAAACCCTGAGCCTGACCATGGCAATAAGCTTTTTTACCCAGTTTGAGTCCCCTATATTTATAGGAGTCCCCCTAATAGGTCTTGCCCTCCTTTTACCCTGAATTCTCTTCCCCACCCCCTCAGCACGATGATTAGACAATCGGGTTATTACCCTCCAAGGTTGGTTTATAAACCGATTCACTCAACAACTTCTCCTTCCTTTAAATAAAGGAGGCCATAAATGAGCTGCTATTTTAACCTCTTTAATAGTATTTTTAATTACCCTTAATATATTAGGACTCCTCCCTTACACTTTTACCCCTACAACACAGCTGTCCCTTAACTTAGGACTTGCCGTCCCATTTTGACTGGCAACAGTCCTTATGGGCCTGCGAAATCAACCAACGCACGCCCTAGGACACCTTCTACCAGAAGGCACCCCCACACTTCTTATCCCAGTTCTCATCATCATCGAGACAATTAGTCTATTTATCCGACCATTGGCCCTTGGAGTTCGACTGACTGCCAACCTCACAGCTGGTCATCTTTTAATTCAATTAATTGCAACCGCTGTATTTGTACTCATCCCCTTAATACCTACAGTAGCCCTCCTCACCGGGGTAGTCTTAGGACTGCTCACACTATTAGAAGTTGCAGTCGCAATGATCCAGGCCTATGTGTTTGTTCTTTTATTGTCCCTCTACCTCCAAGAAAACGTCTAATGGCCCACCAAGCACATGCATTCCATATAGTTGACCCCAGCCCCTGGCCCCTAACCGGCGCAGTTGCCGCTCTTTTAATAACGTCAGGTCTCGCAACCTGATTCCACTTTCACTCCACAACACTTATAACCCTTGGAACAGTACTTTTACTTCTAACAATGTACCAATGATGACGAGACATTGTACGAGAGGGCACATATCAGGGCCACCACACACCCCCTGTTCAAAAAGGCTTACGATATGGAATAATCCTTTTCATTACATCTGAAGTATTCTTCTTTTTAGGCTTCTTCTGAGCATTCTACCATGCAAGTCTTGCACCCACTCCTGAATTAGGCGGCTGCTGACCCCCAACAGGTATTACTACACTAGACCCTTTTGAGGTACCACTTTTAAACACGGCAGTACTCCTTGCTTCTGGAGTGACAGTCACTTGAGCACACCACAGCATTATAGAAGGTGAACGAGCACAGGCTATTCAATCACTTACACTCACTATCCTCCTTGGATTCTATTTTACCTTTTTACAAGGGATAGAATATTATGAAGCCCCCTTCACGATCGCAGACGGAGTTTATGGCTCGACCTTCTTTGTAGCAACAGGCTTCCATGGACTACACGTGATTATTGGATCTACATTCCTAGCAATCTGCTTAATCCGTCAGGCCCTATTCCATTTTACTTCTGAACATCACTTTGGGTTCGAAGCAGCTGCCTGATACTGACACTTTGTTGATGTAGTTTGACTATTCCTTTACATCTCTATTTACTGATGAGGATCTTAATCTTTCTAGTACTAATTTAAGTATAAGTGACTTCCAATTACCTGGTCTTGGTTAAAATCCAAGGAAAGATAATGAACCTTGTCTCCGCTATTATTTTCATCACAACACTACTTTCAGTTGTCCTAGCCCTGGTTTCGTTTTGACTTCCCCAAATGACACCGGATTACGAAAAGCTCTCCCCGTACGAGTGTGGATTTGACCCGTTAGGGTCAGCCCGCCTGCCCTTCTCCCTCCGATTTTTCCTAGTTGCTATCCTATTCCTACTTTTTGACTTGGAAATCGCCCTTCTTCTACCCCTTCCCTGAGGAGATCAACTTTCATCCCCCCTACTTACATTTTTCTGAGCTTCCTCTATCCTGGTACTACTTACCCTTGGCTTAGTCTATGAATGAATTCAGGGGGGCTTAGAATGAGCCGAATAGGCAATTAGTTTAAAAAAAACATTTGATTTCGGCTCAAAAGCTCGTGGTTAGAGTCCACAATTACCTTATGACCCCCACGCACTTTGCCTTTTCATCCGCCTTTATCCTGGGTCTCGCAGGTCTGTCCTTTCACCGAATGCATCTTTTGTCCGCCCTTCTCTGCCTAGAAGGAATAATGTTATCTCTATTTGTTTCACTATCCCTATGAATCTTACAGATGGACTCCACAAACTTCTCAGCAGCCCCAATGCTACTACTAGCATTCTCAGCTTGTGAAGCAAGCGCAGGACTCTCCCTACTAGTCGCCACTGCACGAACACACGGCTCCGACCGTCTCCAAAGCCTCAACCTCTTACAATGCTAAAAGTTATTTCTATAACCCTATTGATTATCCCAACAGCGTGATTCTCCTCAATACGCTGATTATGAACACTAGTTATTGCACAAAGCATTGTAGCGTCGGTATACAGCTTCACCTGGCTTCACTCAACATGAGCTACTGGCTGACGACTCACCTCTATTTATACAGGGGTTGACTCGGTCTCCGCCCCTCTCCTAGTACTAACCACCTGGCTTCTTCCCTTAATGATTCTTGCTAGCCGATGACACATATTCCCCTCACCAGAAACTCACCAACGAATGTATATTACCCTAATAGTGCTCCTACAGGCCATGCTTCTAGCAGCATTCGGTGCCTCGGAACTGCTTATATTCTATGTTATATTTGAAGCCACACTTATCCCAACTCTTTTTATTATCACACGCTGAGGAAATCAAGAGGAACGACTGTTCGCAGGTAATTACTTCCTATTCTATACACTTTTAGGCTCCCTCCCTCTCCTGGTTTCCTTAATTGGAGTACACGTAGACCTCGGAACAATATCACTCGTAGCCCCCCAAAAGTACATTACCCTTCAACAAGACCTCCTTTGAGTAAAAGCATGATGAGTAGCCTGCTTATTTGCATTCCTAGTTAAACTTCCACTTTACGGATTCCACTTATGACTACCTAAAGCTCACGTTGAAGCCCCCGTTGCAGGATCTATGATTCTAGCAGCTGTTCTTCTAAAACTTGGGGCTTACGGCATTATGCGAATAATGCCAAAACTCGAGCCCATAACCAATGACCTAAACTATCCCTTTATTACCCTCGCACTATGAGGGGTTGTTATAACAGGCTCGACTTGCATACGCCAACCAGATGTAAAATCCATAATCGCATACTCTTCAGTAAGCCACATAGGCCTCCTCGCAGCAGCCCTCCTCATCCAGACTACCTGAGGGAACACCGGGGCAATGATTATAATAATTACCCATGGTCTAACATCATCCCTACTCTTCGCTATAGCAAACACTAACTACGAACGAACCCACACTCGGACAATGCTACTAGCACGAGGTCTACAAATACTACTCCCCCTAATAGGAGCCTGATGATTCTTTGCATGCCTCGTTAATTTAGGCCTTCCACCCTTCCCTAGCTACATGGCCGAGCTAGTAATATTTGTAGCCTTATACAAATGATCAGATTTCACCCTCATTATGACAGGCTGAGGAGCACTAATTACAGTAGCATATTCCCTTTTCCTATTCCTGCTAACCCAACGGGGTCCTATCCCCAAACATATTATTAATATACCCCCCACGTACACCCGAGAACATCTACTAGTAATTTTACATGTTCTGCCCCTTCTCCTTTTGGTTGCAAAACCACACTTAATCATAGGTTGATCAATTTGTAGGTATAGTTCAATCAGAACGTTAGATTGTGATTCTAAAAATAGTGGTTAAACTCCGCTTACCCACCGAGAGAGGCTCGCCAGCGACGTGGACTGCTAACCTTCGACACCTTGGTTGGACTCCAAGGCTCACTCGCCCCGGCTTCTAAAGGATAACAGTTCATCCATTGGTCTTAGGAGCCAAAGAATCTTGGTGCAAATCCAAGTAGAAGCTATGTCTATTATTCCCATCATTTTGGCCTCAAGCTTACTCCTGATTTTTGCACTTTTAATTTACCCAGTGTTAACCACCCTTCTGCCCACCCCACGAGACCCTGGCTGGGCCATCTCTCATGTTATAAAAGGCGTAAAATGAGCATTCTTTGTCAGCCTGCTCCCCCTATTTATTTATATTAATCAGGGGTCAGAAATCCTAGTATCCACCGCCAACTGATTCAATATTGATATATTTGACATCAATATTACCCTTAAGTTTGACTTCTACGCTGTTGTCTTTATTCCAGTCGCCCTATATGTAACATGATCCATCCTCGAGTTTGCATCCTGATATATACACGCAGATCCGCACATAAACCGATTCTTCAAATATCTCCTAGTTTTCCTAATTGCTATAATTGTTCTGGTAACTGCAAACAACCTCTTTCAATTTTTTATCGGCTGAGAAGGTGTAGGGGTCATATCTTTCCTCCTTATCGGTTGATGGTACGGCCGAGCAGATGCAAACACAGCTGCCCTGCAAGCAGTAATTTATAACCGAGTTGGAGACGTAGGACTAATCCTTGGTATGGCATGAATCGCAGACAAACTTAGCTCATGAGAACTTCACCAAATTTTTACAGCCGCCGAAGGACAAGACCTAACCCTCCCGCTAATTGGCTTCATCATTGCCGCGACCGGTAAATCAGCACAATTTGGTCTACACCCATGACTTCCCGCCGCTATAGAGGGCCCTACTCCTGTCTCTGCTCTACTTCATTCGAGCACCATAGTAGTTGCCGGCATCTTCCTTCTCATTCGAGTGAGCCCCTTATTAAGCAACAACCAGACCGCATTAAGTATTTGCCTCTGCCTCGGAGCCCTCACTACATTCTTTACAGCCACCTGCGCCCTTACACAAAATGACATCAAAAAAATTGTAGCATTTTCAACATCTAGTCAGCTAGGCCTTATAATAGTTACATTAGGACTTAATCAACCACAATTAGCCTTCCTCCACATCTGCACACACGCATTCTTTAAAGCAATGTTGTTCTTATGCTCCGGCTCAATCATTCATAGCTTAAATGATGAACAAGACATCCGCAAAATGGGAGGAATACACCGCCTTACCCCCGTAACATCGTCCTGCCTGACTATTGGAAGCCTTGCCTTAACGGGAACCCCCTTCCTAGCAGGATTCTACTCAAAAGATGCAATTATTGAGGCACTCAATACGTCTTATCTAAACTCCTGAGCCCTTGTCCTAACATTGCTAGCCACTTCTTTCACAGCGGTCTACAGCCTACGTGTAGTCTTCTTTGTTTCTATAGGACATCCACGATTTAGCCCTCTGCCTCCGATCAACGAAAACAACCCATCGGTTATTAACCCAATCAAACGACTAGCATGAGGAAGCATTATTGCAGGACAATTAATTACATCCAATATGCTCCCCCTCAAAACCCCCGTTATATCTATGCCCCCTGCCCTAAAGCTGGCCGCCCTACTAGTTACTATCTTAGGTCTTGCCCTAGCACTAGAAATAGCCACCCTCACAACTAAGCAGCATAAACCTACCCCCTACTTGACAACCCACCGCTTCTCCAATATGCTTGGGTACTTCCCGCTGATCGTCCACCGCCTAACCCCAAAAATAAGCCTGACTCTTGGCCAAACCATCGCCAGTCAAACGCTTGACCAGACATGACTAGAGAAAACGGGCCCTAAAGCCATCACCTCCCTCAATGCCCCGCTAATTACAACTACAAGCAACGTACAAAAAGGAGCCATCAAAACATACCTCGGACTCTTTATAACAACTCTTATTCTTGCTGTACTTACTCTTTACTTATACTAGACTGCCCGAAGTGCCCCCCGAGCTAATCCTCGGGTTAATTCGAGTACAACGAATAGTGTCAGAAGAAGAACTCAGGCACTAACCGCTAATATTCCTCCCCCTGAGGAGTATATTAAAGCAACCCCCCCTGTATCCCCCCGAAACAGAGAGAACGTGTCCAATTCACCCCCTGGTATAATGCTCGGGCCAACCCCATCCTCTAGCAGCACATTATAACCTAGTACTACAATTACCACATAAAACCCCGTATACACGACTACTGAACGGCTCCCCCACCCCTCCGGATATGGCTCAGCAGCAAGCGCCGCTGAATAAGCGAACACAACTAACATCCCGCCCAAATAGATTAAAAACAAAATTAATGACAAAAAAGGCCCACCATAACCCCCCAATGCGCCACACCCCAGTCCAGCTACAACAACCAAACCTAACGCAGCAAAATACGGAGACGGGTTAGATGCGACCGCAATCAATCCCGCAACCAGTCCAAACAAAAACAAGCATATGAAGTATATCACAAATTCCAGCCAGGATTTTAACCAGGACTAATGGCTTGAAAAACCACCGTTGTAATTCAACTACAGGAACCTAATGGCAAGTCTCCGAAAAACCCACCCCCTCCTAAAAATCGCAAATGATGCACTAGTAGACCTCCCCGCCCCCTCTAACATCTCGGTCTGATGAAATTTTGGGTCTCTCCTAGGCCTTTGCTTGATTTCCCAAATCCTAACAGGCCTATTTTTAGCAATACACTACACCTCTGACATTGCCACTGCCTTCTCCTCCGTCACCCACATCTGCCGGGACGTTAACTACGGCTGACTTATTCGAAATTTGCATGCAAATGGCGCATCCTTTTTCTTTATTTGCATTTATGCACATATCGGCCGAGGCCTCTATTATGGCTCCTACCTTTATAAAGAAACCTGAAATGTTGGAGTTGTTTTATTACTCTTAGTAATAATAACCGCCTTTGTTGGTTATGTATTACCCTGAGGTCAGATGTCCTTTTGAGGAGCCACAGTCATTACTAATCTCCTCTCCGCAGTGCCCTACGTAGGTACTACCCTCGTCCAATGAATTTGAGGGGGCTTCTCTGTAGACAATGCAACCCTCACCCGATTCTTTGCCTTCCACTTCCTCTTCCCCTTTGTAATTGCGGCTCTCACTATTATCCATCTTTTGTTCCTCCACGAAACCGGATCCAATAATCCCCTTGGGTTAAACTCAAACGTTGATAAAATTTCTTTCCACCCCTACTTTTCATATAAAGACCTACTGGGATTCGCAGCCCTTCTCATTGCCTTAACCTCCCTCGCCCTCTTCTCCCCCAACGTCCTAGGCGACCCCGACAACTTCACCCCCGCCAATCCCCTAGTCACACCACCCCATATCAAGCCTGAATGGTACTTCCTGTTTGCTTACGCAATTCTCCGCTCAATCCCCAATAAGTTGGGAGGCGTCCTAGCTTTACTAGCTTCCATCCTAGTACTAATATTAGTACCATTCCTTCATTCATCAAAACAACGAAGCTTAACCTTCCGCCCCATCTCCCAGTTTCTCTTTTGAACCCTTATTGCAGACGTTGCCATTCTCACATGAATCGGTGGCATACCTGTTGAGAACCCATTTATTATCATTGGTCAAATCGCGTCCGTCCTATACTTCTCCATCTTCCTTATCTTCTTCCCATTAGCTGGGTGAGCGGAAAATAAGCTACTTAAATTAGCCTGCACAGGTAGCTCAGAGCAAGAGCGCCGGTCTTGTAAACCGGATGCCGGGGGTTAAAATCCCCCCCTTTGTATCAAAGAAGGGGGATTTTAACTCCCACCACTGGCTCCCAAAGCCAGAATTCTGAATTAAACTATTCTTTGTACATATATGTATTAACACCATATATTGAATGTGAGGTATCTCTCAGGTATTCAAGAACACAAATTGAATTTCCACTAAATAATAACTAAAACATCCATATATCAACAACAAGCTCAAACAAGACATTAGACAATAAATGTAGACTCAAAGTGAATTATATCAGGAAACTTCAATCCATAACTCCATCAACCTGATTTCTGGTAATTCTTTGGCAAGTATCCTCATCCCTGAACTTGTTGATTATAATGCGCAGTAAGAACCTACCAACCAGCACTAAGTAAGGCCACCGCACCGCGATTCTTGATGGTCAGGGACAAGTATTGTGGGGGTCGCTCACTGTGAATTATTCCTGGCATCTGGTTCCTACTTCAGGGCCATGTCTCGATATTATCCCTCATACTTTCATTGACGCTTGCATAAGTTAATGTTCACAACCATACGACTCGTTACCCACCAAGCCGGGCGTTCTCTCTAAGGGGCTACGGGTTTTTTTTTTCTTCTTATTTTGCACGCTCCCAAGCCTTGAAGTATGATCGTGCACTAGGCATCGTAAGCAAGGAAATAGTATTCATGGTGGGAAAGACATTCTTAAAAGAATTGCATAACTTATATCAAGAGCATAAATATTTTTGAGGTATCCAAAATTTCTTGATATTTTTCCCCTCCTTTTTTTTTGCGTAAAACCCCCCTACCCCCCTTTTACTACTCGAAAGATTATTAAGACTTCTGAAAACCCCCCGGAAACAGAAAACTCTCAAGTAATTTGTTAAACGTATTTTTACCCCAAAAAACACCATTTCGTTGTAGCCCCTTTTTTTTAAGAGGAACTTCCCAAGCACTGTTTTTAGCTTTTTTTAACTAGCTGCAACCACAGACATCGCTAATACTGAGACAGTTGCCATAGGAAGTTAAACTTCCCAAGTGATAAATCAACCTAATTAGTGACAAAAGTTTGATCACTTTTTTAATATTAAAAATATTACCC